GTTCCCGTAGTTGAGAACAACAATGGCTTTTCAAGCCGTAGTCCTTGGGGTTAAATCCAAGCGGGAATATATGACTTATTTTGTGATTTTTCTTGGGATTTGTTTTATATTAGGGGCCTTGGCTGTTGCGTCTAACCCCTCCCCGTACTATGGAGTAGTGGGGTTGGTATTAGCGTCTGTGGTGGGATGTGGGTGATTGGTGAATTTGGGTGTCTCTTTTATCTCTTTAGCGCTGTTCATGGTTTATTTGGGGGGTATGTTGGTGGTTTTTGTTTATTCTGTGTCTTTGGCGGCAGATCCTTATCCTGAGGCTTGGGGGGATTGACGGGTGGTGGGGTATGGATTAGGTTTTGTTCTGGTAGTTTGTATGGGGGCGTTGTGGGGAGGAGTTGTTGATTTTTGAAAGGTAGGGGTGGCTACTGTTGATGGTGGGGGGGCATCTTTTGTTCGGTTAGATTTTAGTGGTGTAGCGGTGTTTTATTCGTGGGGGGTTGGGTTATTTTTAGTGGCAGGGTGAGGTTTGTTGTTGGTGTTGTTTGTTGTGTTAGAGCTTGTACGTGGGTTGTCTCGGGGGGCGATTCGGGCAGTTTAGGGGCTTCAGAGAGTAGTTTATTTGAAAACACCAGCTTTGGGAGTTGGAGAAGAGGGTTCAAGGCCTTTCTCTTTGAGTTACTCTAAGAAGGGTGCAGGCTTCAGTTTTTGGTTTACAAGACCAATGTTTTTCATAAACTATTAGAGTATCTAGTGATTGAGTATTTTGTTTTCGAGAGTGCTGGTTATGGGGAAGAGGATGAGTAGGATGGTGAAGTAGGAGAAGGATGCTATTTGGCCGATGATGATGAATGGATGTTCTACTGGTTGGCTTCCCACTCAAGTCAGGATGAGAAGGTTGGCTACTAGAAGTCAGAATAGAGTTTGGGAGAGTGGGCGGAATGTTATGGTTCGTTGTTTAGATTTATGGAGGAAGGGGATGAGGAGGAGGATGAGTACTGAGGCTGCTAGGGCTAGTACGCCTCCGAGTTTGTTTGGGATTGAGCGTAGGATGGCATAAGCGAACAGGAAATACCATTCTGGCTTGATATGGGGAGGAGTTACCAATGGGTTTGCTGGGGTGAAGTTTTCTGGGTCACCTAGTAGGTTTGGTGAAAATAAGGCTAGTGTGAGGAGAGGAGTGAGTATGAGTGTTAGGCCCAGGATATCTTTGAGGGAGTAGTACGGGTGGAATGGGATTTTGTCAGAGTCAGATGAGATGCCCAGAGGGTTGTTAGAGCCTGATTCATGTAGGAAGATGAGGTGGATGATGGTGATTCCTGCGATTACAAATGGGAGGAGGAAGTGTAGGGCAAAGAATCGGGTAAGGGTTGGATTGTCAACTGAAAAGCCCCCTCAGGCCCATTCTACTAGAGTTTGGCCAATGTATGGGATTGCTGAAAATAAATTTGTGATGACGGTAGCTCCTCAAAATGATATTTGTCCTCATGGGAGTACATATCCTACGAAGGCGGTTGCTATGAGTGTGAGGAGGAGAATTACTCCTGTGTTTCAGGTTTCTTTGTACAGGTAGGAGCCATAGTAGAGGCCGCGTCCGATGTGTAAGAAGATGCAGATGAAGAAGAATGAGGCGCCGTTTGCATGGAGATTTCGGATAAGTCAGCCATATTGGACGTTTCGGCATGTGTGGGCTACGGAAGAGAAGGCGAGAGTGGTATCTGCGGTGTAGTGTATGGCTAGAAGGAGGCCGGTTAGGATTTGAGTGGCAAGGCATATTGCTAGTAGGGAGCCAAAATTTCATCAGGCGGAGATGTTGGATGGGGCGGGGAGGTCGATGAGAGAGTTATTGATTATTTTTAGTAAGGGGTGTGATTTTCGGATGTTGGGTGCCATTATTTTTGGGTGAGTAGAATTGTGAGGATTGTGAGAGCAAAGGATCCTAAGTAGGATTTAATTAAGCCTGTGTGAAGTGTGGTTGAGGCTTTGCTTATGGTGAGGTGAAGGTTGGCGAGACCTTCAGGGCCTATTTTTTTATATCATGTCATGTCAATTAGGTGGGAGGCGATTTTTTGCCCAGTGTGCAGGAGGGTTGTGGGGTTGGTTCGGTGTATTAGGGGGTTGAAGTAGCCTAATGAGGAGGAGAAGTTTGTTAGGGGGCTTTGTTTAGGGGAGGTGAGGGTATGTGTTATGTTGGAGAGTTCTAGGGCTAGAATAACTCCGAGGGCTGTGACAGTGATGGCTGCAGTTTTGGTGATGGTGGGTATGGTTATTGGGGGTGTTTTAATGGGGAGGATGAGGGATGAGATTAGTAGGCCTGCTATGATGCTGCCGAGCGCTAGTCGGATGATTGGCAGGATGGCTGAGGGTGTGTTTTCGTTAATTGGCGGGATTGTTGAGGTTCGGTTATATCCTGTTTGAACTAACAGGATTATGCGAAGACTATAGGTTGCAGTAAAGGATGTTGCAAGTAGTGTGAGTAGGAGGGCTCAGGTGTTGGTGTATGAAGTGTTTAAGTTTTCGATGATCAAGTCTTTTGAGTAGAAGCCCGCTAGGAATGGGGTGCCTATTAAGGCAAGGTTGCCAATGGTCAGGCAGGAGGTGGTTATTGGAAGGGTTTTTTGTAAGCAGCCCATTTTGCGGATGTCTTGTTCTCCATTTAGGCTGTGGATAATTAGGCCAGAGCATAGGAATAGTATAGCTTTAAAGAAGGCGTGGGTTGAGATATGGAGGAAGGCTAATTGGGGTAGGTTTAATCCGATGGTGACTATTATAAGGCCCAGTTGGCTTGAGGTGGAGAAGGCGATAATTTTTTTAATGTCGTTTTGAGTAAGGGCGCAGGTAGCAGCAAACAGTGTTGATAGGGCGCCCAAGCATAGGCATGTGGTTAGGGCTATTTCGTTTGAGGTCAGGATGGGGTGGGTTCGGATGAGTAAAAAGATTCCGGCTACTACTATAGTGCTGGAGTGGAGTAGGGCAGAGACTGGGGTTGGACCTTCTATGGCTGCTGGGAGCCATGGATGTAGGCCGAATTGAGCTGATTTTCCTGTGGCAGCCAGGATTAGGCCGAGGAGAGGGAGGGTGGGTGTTTGGTTTGGTTGGATGGCTTGTTGGATTTCTCAGGTGTTAAGTGTTGAGGCCAGTCATGCTATGCTTAGGATTAGGCCGATATCTCCGATTCGGTTGTAAATTATAGCTTGTAGTGCAGCTGTGTTAGCTTCGGCTCGTCCCTGTCATCAGCCGATGAGGAGGAATGATATGATTCCTACTCCCTCCCATCCAATGAATAGGAGGAATATGTTGTTTGCGATGGTGAGTGTTAGTATAGCGATAAGGAAGATGAGGAGAAAGGTGAAGAATTTTGTGATGAGGGGTTCAGAGGCTATGTATCATGTTGCGAATTCTAGGATGGATCAAGTTACAAATAGTGCAATGGGGAAGAATGTTATAGAGTACAGGTCTATTTTTAGGGTGATTGGGATTTTGAAGTTTTGGATAGGTTGCCATTCCCAGTAGGTAGTGATGCTTTCAACTCCTGAGTGGATGAAAATGGTTGTTGAAACTAGGCTGACTAGGAAGGCGGTTTTAGTGGTCTTGGAGATTGATTGGGGGGAGTTTTTCAGGTTTAGTAGGAGTGGCAAGGTGATAGGGGTGAGGAGGATAATTAGGGTTAGTAATGTAAAGGTGTTTAGGAGTAGTACTGTTTCCATTACTTTTACTTGGAGTTGCACCAAGATGAGTGGTTCCTAAGACCAGTGGATTGCTTTTATCCTTTAAAAGTTAAGGGGGCCGAGGTTTAAAGCTCGGATGCAGGAATTAGCAGTTCTTGCTGGTTTGGGCCACCCCTCGGCGAACAAGGAGGTTTAAACTCCTATTTTTAGAATCACAATCTAATGTTTGGGTTAAACTATGTTTGCATATGGGGTTTCCTGAGATTAGTTCTGGTTTTAGGATGAGGGCTAGTATGGGGATAATGTGAAGGGTTATGAGGAGGTGTTCTCGTGTGTTTGAGTTTGGGGCCGCTGTAATGTGGGTTGGTAGGATTCCCCGTTGGGTGGTTAGTAGTATGTACAGGGTGTAAGAGGCGGTTAGGAGTGTTGCAGTTCCGGTTAGGATGATTGTGGGGGGAGATCAGTTGAATAGGGCAATTATAATTGTTAGTTCCGCTATTAGATTGGTTGTTGGGGGCAGGGCCATGTTAGTTAGGTTAGCTAGGAGTCATCAAATGGACATTAATGGGAGTAGAGGTTGTAGGCCTCGTGTGAGCATGAGAATACGACTGTGTGTTCGTTCATAGTTTGTATTTGCTAGGCAAAATAGGAGGGATGATGTGAGTCCATGGGAGATTATGAGGATTATTGCTCCTGAGAATGATCATTGGGTTTGGATTATGCTTGCGGCAATTACTAGGCCCATATGACTCACTGATGAGTAGGCGATGAGGGATTTTAGGTCTGTTTGACGTAAGCAGATGGAGCTGGTTATTAGAGCGCCCCATAGGGCTAGGGTGAGGAAGGGGTAGTGTAGGTAGTTGGATAGGGGTTCTATCAGTAGGGTGACTCGTATGATGCCATACCCTCCTAGCTTTAGTAGTAGGGCGGCGAGAAGTATTGAGCCTGCAATTGGTGCTTCTACATGGGCTTTTGGTAGTCATAGGTGTAGGCCGTATAGAGGTGCTTTGACTATAAATGCTATTAGGAAGGCTAAACTGGATAGTAGACTTGTTCATGAGATTGATGGGCTTGGGTGAGTGAGTTTGATGATGGGTATATGTAGTGTGCCTGTTTTTGAGTGAAGATAGAGGATGGAGATTAGTAGGGGTAGTGAGCTGATTAGGGTATAAAACAAGAGGTAGATGCCTGCGCTGAGTCGTTCAGGTTGGTTTCCTCAGCGTGTAATTAAGATTAGGGTGGGGATTAAGGTTGCTTCAAATGAGATGTAGAATAATATTAGTTCTGTTGTCGAGAAGGCTAAGATGATGAATGGTTGGATAGTAATGAGGGTTGAGATGAATATTTGCTTTCGTACATGGGGTTCGTGTTGTAGGTGGCCTTGGCTGGCTATGATTATAAGGGGAAGAAATCAGCAGGAGAGGACTAGCAGTGGGGTTGAGATTTGGTCGATGCCTGTTCAGAGGGTTAAGTTTTTTAGGGGGTAGTGTGATTGGGTTAGTCAGTGTAGGCTGATTAAAGCGATTAGGAGGCTATGTGCTGTGGTGTTAGTCCACATGTATTTTGCTGGGGATAGGAGAGTTACTGGTAGGAGTATAATTGTTGGTAGGATAATTTTTAGCATTGTAGGAGGTTTAGGTTATGTAGGTGGTCGGAGCCGTGTGTTCGGGTTGATGCTACTAATATGGCTAATCCGGTGCCAGCTTCGCATGCTGAGAATGCTAGTATAAGGATAGGTACGAGTGCGAACGATGGAGTTTGGTTTTCTACTGTTCAGATTGAGAGGGGGATAAATATGGAGAGTATTATACTCTCCAGGCATAGTAGGGCAGAGATAAGGTGGGTTCGGTGAAATGCTAATCCCAGGGCACTGAATGTGAATGCGGAGTAGAAGCTAAAATGTATGGGAGACATGAGAAAGTTATAGGTATAATCTATAATTTGCTGGGTCGAAACCAACTGTCTTGGTTAGACTAACTTTCTTATTCTGCTCACTCTAGGCCTCCCTGTAGTCATTCGTAGATAAGGCCTAGTGTAAGGAGGGCGATGATGGTAGTGGCTCAGGTGAGGGTTATAGTAGGTGATTGGAGTTGAATAGCTCATGGGAGGGGGAGGAGTAGGGCGATTTCTAGGTCGAATAGGAGGAATAAGATGGCTACTGAGGAAGAATCGGATTGAGAATGGGAGTCGAGCTGATCCTAGGGGGTCAAACCCGCATTCGTATGGTGATAGTTTTTCTGTGTCTGGGGTTATTTGGGCTAGTCAGAAATTTAGGGCTGTGAGTGTTGCGCTTAATATGAAAGATAGGGTCAGCATGAATGTGAGTGTGTTCATTGCTCTTCTCTGGGTTGGTACCAGATTTTAAAGATTGGAAGTCAGTTGTAATCAGTATACTAGAAGAGCAGGATCCTCATCAGTAGATTGATATGTATAGGAAGAGTCAGATGATGTCTACAAAGTGCCAGTATCAGGCTGCTGCTTCAAATCCGAAGTGGTGGTTTGATGTGAAGTGGAACTTGACTAGCCGGAGGAGGCAGACGGTTAAGAAGGATGATCCAATGATTACGTGCAGTCCGTGGAATCCCGTAGCAACAAAGAAGGTAGAGCCGTAAACGCTGTCAGCGATTGAAAATGAGGCTTCGTGATATTCTATTGCTTGCAGAGCAGTGAAGTAGAATCCTAGGATGATGGTAAGAGTTAGTGCATGGATAGCTTGTTTTCGATTTCCTTCTGTGATGCTGTGGTGGGCTCATGTGACGGTGACGCCTGAAGCTAGGAGGATTGCTGTGTTTAAGAGTGGGACTTCGAGGGGGTTGAGGGGTTTGATTCCTGTTGGCGGTCACTGCCCTCCCAGTTCTGGTGTGGGGGCTAAGCTTGAGTGGAAGAAGGCTCAGAAGAATCCTAAGAAGAAGAAGGCTTCTGATGTGATAAAAAGGATTATTCCATACCGTAGGCCTTTTTGGACGGTTGGGGTGTGGTGGCCTTGGAAGGTACTCTCTCGAATTACGTCTCGCCATCATTGGAGTATGACTAGGAGTATAGAGAGTAGGCCTGTTATTAGTAGGGTGGATGAGTTATAGTGGAATCATATGATTAGGCCTGAGGTGGTTAATAATGCTGCGGCTGCGCCGAAAATTGGTCATGGGCTTGGGTCAACTATGTGGTAAGAGTGTGCTTGGTGTGCCATTAGATGTTTTCTTGTAAGTAGAGGCTTAGGAGAAGGACAAATACGTATGCTTGGATTATGGCTACTGCTACCTCTAGGATGGTTAGTAGGAATAAGATGAGTGCTGTTAGAATTGAAATTGATGGTATTATGGGTAGCAGAGTAATTGTAGCGGTAGAGATAAGTTGGATAAGCAGGTGGCCTGCTGTGAGATTTGCTGTCAGACGTACCCCTAGGGCAAGCGGTCGAATAAGGAGGCTGATTGTTTCGATTATGATTAGGGCTGGAATGAGTGGTGTAGGTGTTCCTTCTGGAAGAAGGTGGCCTAGGGAGGCGGAGGGCTGGTTTCGTAGGCCAGTTAGTAGTGTGGCAAGTCATAGTGGGATGGCTAGGGCTATGTTTATTGATAGTTGGGTGGTGGGGGTAAAGGTGTACGGGAGAAGGCCTAGAAGGTTGATGGAAAGAAGTAATAGAATAAGGGAGGTTAGTAGGAGGGCTCATTTGTGGCCTGCTTTATTTAAGGGAGCTATTAGTTGTTTTGTGATCAGGTGAATGAGTCAGAGTTGGATTGTAGAGAGACGGTTATTGACCCATCGATGTCCTGGTGACGGGAGCAAGAGGGCCGGGAGGAGTAGGGCTGGGAGGATTAATGGGATCCCTAGTAGATAGGGGCTTGAGAATTGGTCGAAAAAGCTTAGGTTCATGGTCAGGTTCAGGGGGTGGGCTTTGTTGTTGTTGTTTTGTTTACAGGGTTATTTGTGTGGACAAATGAGAGTAGTTTGGGTTGAATAAGGAGTGAGAGAGTAAATCAAGTTAGGAGTATAATGGTAAATCATGGATTTGGGTTTAGTTGGGGCATAGTCATTAAGGAGGGGGAGGTCACCTCTTTCTCTAGCTTAAAAGGCTAGTGCTGGTTCATAGCTTCTTAATGGTTAAGATGATAGGAGAGAGGATCAGGCTTCGAAATGTTTGAGAGGGGTGGATTCTACTACAATGGGCATGTAACTGTGGTTAGCTCCGCAGATTTCTGAGCATTGTCCGTAAAATACTCCTGGTCGAGTGGTAATGAATGAGGTTTGATTTAGTCGTCCTGGGATTGCGTCTGTTTTTACCCCAAGGGTTGGAACGGCTCATGAATGGAGAACATCGTCAGCGGTGATAATAATTCGAATAGGGGATTCTATTGGGACTACAATGCGGTGGTCAACTTCTAGAAGGCGGAAGTGGCCTTGGGGAAGGTCTGTTGTTGGAGTCATGTAGGAGTCAAATGAGAGGTCCTTAAAGTCTGTGTACTCATAGGTTCAGTATCATTGGTGGCCGATAGCTTTTAAGGTGAGATCGGGCTCATCAATTTCGTCTATCATATAGAGGATCTGTAAGGAGGGGAGGGCGAGTAGAACTAGGACAATAGCAGGGAGGATGGTTCAGATTAGTTCGACTTCTTGGGCATCTACAGTATTAGATGATAGTTTTTCTATTAGCATAAGAGTGAGTAGGTAAAGTACCAAGCTACAGATTGCTAGTGCTACTATTAGGGCATGATCATGGAATTCAACGAGTTCTTCTATGATTGGGGATGAGGCATCTTGAAATCCTAGTTGGGAGTGGTTTGCCATGTGAGGTGTACAGGGTTTGCACCTGTGATTTAGTCTTGACAAGTCTATGTAATTTGTTTACTAACATCTCATAAGAAAGAAGCATTAAATGGTTTGATGCGGTTGGCTTGAAACCAGCATGTGAGGGTTCGATTCCTTCCTTTCTTGTACTTGGACAAAGGCTGGTTCTTCGAATGTGTGATATGGGGGTGGGCAGCCGTGGATTCATTCAATGTTGGTGGAGGTTAATTCAGGTTGGAGAACTTTTCGTTTTGCTGAAAAGGCTTCTCAGACGATAAATATGAGCATGATTACGGCTGTTATAGAGATTAAAGAGCCAATTGAGGATAATGTGTTTCATAGTGTGTAGGCATCTGGGTAGTCTGAGTATCGTCGAGGTATGCCGGCTAGACCTAGGAAGTGCTGTGGGAAGAAGGTTAGGTTGACTCCTGTGAATATGACTCCGAAGTGTGCTTTAGTTCATGAGGGGTGAAGGGTGAAGCCCGTGAAAAGGGGGAATCAGTGGGTGAATCCTGCTAGAATGGCAAAGACTGCTCCCATTGAGAGGACATAGTGGAAGTGGGCAACTACGTAGTAGGTGTCGTGGAGGGCAATGTCTAGTGATGAATTAGCGAGGACAATTCCTGTTAGGCCTCCGATAGTGAATAGGAAGATGAACCCTAAGGCTCATAGTATGGGTGGGTCTCATTTGATTGTTCCTCCGTGTAAGGTTGCTAGTCAGCTGAACACTTTGATGCCAGTTGGGATAGCAATGATCATGGTAGCTGATGTAAAGTAGGCCCGGGTATCTACGTCTATTCCAACTGTAAATATGTGGTGAGCTCATACGATGAAGCCTAAGAATCCGATTGATAGTATTGCTCACACCATTCCTATATATCCGAATGGTTCTTTTTTTCCTGCGTAATATGCCACTACATGGGAGATGATTCCGAAACCTGGGAGGATAAGGATGTAAACTTCGGGGTGACCGAAGAATCAGAATAGATGTTGATACAGGATTGGGTCTCCTCCTCCTGCAGGGTCAAAGAATGTAGTGTTGAGGTTGCGATCGGTAAGGAGCATTGTAATCCCGGCGGCTAGGACTGGCAGGGATAGTAGTAAGAGGATGGCAGTAATGAGAACGGATCATACGAAGAGGGGTGTTTGATATTGTGATAGTGCAGGGGGTTTTATGTTAATGATTGTGGTGATGAAGTTAATAGCTCCCAGGATGGAGGACACACCTGCCAAGTGAAGGGAAAAAATAGCCAGGTCTACTGATGCGCCGGCGTGGGCAAGATTACCGGCTAGGGGTGGATAGACAGTTCATCCAGTGCCAGCCCCGGCTTCTACTGTAGAGGAAGCTAGTAGGAGGAGAAAAGAGGGTGGGAGGAGTCAGAAGCTTATGTTGTTTATGCGGGGAAATGCTATATCTGGGGCGCCAATTATGAGCGGAACTAGTCAGTTTCCGAAGCCTCCGATCATAATAGGCATGACTATGAAGAAGATTATGACAAAAGCGTGGGCTGTTACGATTACATTGTAGATTTGGTCGTCCCCCAGTAGTGTTCCTGGCTGTCCCAGTTCTGCGCGGATTAGTAGGCTAAGTGCTGTGCCGGCTATGCCTGCTCATGCACCAAAGATCAGGTAAAGAGTGCCAATGTCTTTGTGGTTAGTTGAGAATAATCATCGGTTGATGAAGGTCACAGGTAAGATGGCTGAATGTTAAAGCGTTAGGCTGTAGTCCTTTTTATAGAGGTTCAATTCCTCTTCTTATCGACCCTGTAGTGAAGTTCATGGTGAGTTGCAAGCTCATTGATGCATATTAAAGTATGCCGGGGTCTTGTAGGCAGAAGCCAATGGGTTACGGCATCTAGCTGTTAACTAGAATTGTATGGGATCGAGGCCCATCTGCCTAGGTGAAGGCCTTAGTTTAATTAAAGCGTCTGGTTTGCATTCAGAAGATACAGGTTAATGTCCTGTTGGTCTTAGTGGGCAGAAACTAAGAGAGTTTAACTCTTATTTAAGGCTTTGAAGGCCTTTGGTTTGGGGTAGCGGTTAATCCTAAGTTTCTAGAATGTGGTAATAATTAATGGTGATAGGGGTAGTAAAGAGGTTGATAGGATGAATAGAATGGCTATTGGGGTATTTAGTGTTTTGTGGGTGCGTCAGAGTTTTATATGGTTAGATGAATTAGGGGGGAGTGTAATTGTTGAGTGGTATGCGAGGCGAAGGTAGAAAAATAGACTTAGGAGCGATAGTATGGTGATGATTGTGGCTGTTGGGGTTATTTCTTGTTTAGTGAGTTCTTGAATGATAAGTCATTTGGGCATGAAACCTGTTAGTGGTGGAAGGCCTGCTAGGGATAGGAGTGTCAATATTACGGTTGAGTTGGGTATGGGTGTTTTGGTTCATGAGATGAGTATTGTTGATAGTTTTAGGACTTTGATATGGGTTAGGGATAAGAATACAGTTGTTGTTATGATTGTGTAAAGGGCGAAAGTAAGAATGGTGAGGTTAGGGTTGTAGATGATGATTACAATTATTCAGCCTAGGTGGGAGATGGATGAGAAGGCTGAGATTTTTCGTGTCTGTGTTTGATTTAGGCCTATTCAGCCACCAACTAGTACGGAGGAGATTGCTATGAGGGTGAGTAGGGCAGGGTTGAGGGATTGTGATGTTATGGTGAGGAGGGTGATTGGGGGGAGTTTTATAAGGGTCGAAAGCAGCAGGGCGGTGATTATTGGGGAGCCTTGGAGTACTTCTGGGAATCAGAAGTGAAATGGGACCAGTCCTAGTTTAATTGCAATTGCTATTGTTAGTATGAGGCTCGATGTGGGGTGGTTTAGTTGTGTGATGTCTCATTGGCCAGAGGATCAGGCGTTTGTTAGGCTTGAGAAGAGAATTAGGGCTGATGCAGTTGATTGGGTAAGAAAATATTTGATGGTTGCTTCGATTGCTCGAGGGTGGTGGGATTTAGAGATAAGGGGAATGATGGCTAGGGTATTAATTTCTAAGCCCGTTCAGGCTAGGACTCAGTGGTTGCTGGAGATGGTAATGCTAGTTCCTACTGCCAGGCTTATTGTGGAGATTAGTTTTGCATGGGGGTTCATTAGTAGGGGAAGGGGTTAGACCATCATTTTCGGGGTATGGGCCCGATAGCTTAGTTAGCTGACCCTACTAGAAAATAATATAGAGGGAGTATGGAGAGTTTTGATCTCTTCTGTGTAGGTTCGATTCCTACTTTTCTAGGCTTAGAGGAAGCGAGAGGGTTGTTATACCTCTATGTTCACTTTATCATAGTGATCCTTTTGTTCAGGCACGCTGCCTTAGATTGGGGGCAGGCCAGCATAGCTGATTGATATGCTAGTGTGTCAAAGGCATAGGGCTAGGGTTAGGGGTAGAAAGTTTTTTCATAGGAGGTGTATTAGTTGGTCATAGCGGAATCGGGGGTATGAGGCTCGGATTCACAGGAATGTGGATGAGAGGAGGAGGGTTTTTGCGGCCAGTGCGATGGAGAATAGTTCTGGTTGGAGGTTTAGAAAACTTGGGTTAAGGAATAGGATAGTTGTTAGAGTGTTTATTAGTATAATGTTGGCGTATTCAGCCAGGAAAAATAAGGCAAATGGTCCGGCAGCATACTCTACGTTAAATCCTGAGACAAGTTCAGATTCTCCCTCTGTGAGGTCGAATGGAGCGCGGTTTGTTTCAGCGAGAGTTGAGATATACCATATTATTGCCAGGGGCCATGATGGGAAAATGAGGTAGATAGGTTCTTGGGTGATAGCTAGGGTGGTTAGGGTGTAATTACCACTTAATATGATTGTGGAGAGTAAGATAATGGCTAGGGTGACCTCATATGAGATTGTCTGGGCGACGGCTCGGAGAGCTCCAATTAGGGCATATTTGGAGTTTGAAGCTCATCCAGATCAGAGTAATGAATAGACAGTCAAGCTTGATATGGCTAGGAGAAATAGTAGTCCTAGGTTTAGGTCTGTTAGGGGAAAGGGTAGTGGAAGGGGGGTTCAAATGGTAAGGGCTAGGAGTAAGGCTAGGATGGGAGTTGTGACGAAGAGGAAGGGAGAGGAGGTAGATGGGCGGATGGGTTCTTTGATGAATAGTTTTACTCCGTCTGCGACGGGTTGAAGTAGACCAAAAGGGCCCACAATATTTGGGCCCTTTCGGGCCTGTATGTAGCTGAGGATTTTTCGTTCTACAAGTGTTAAGAAGGCCACGGCGATTAGGATTGGGAGTACATAGGATAGAGTTATGGTTAATAGACTTATTAGGGTGGGTGAGGTCATTTTTGGGAAAAAAGAAAGCTAGGGAGAGGATTTGAACCTCTGGGTAAAGGGCTTAAGCCTTTTGCATTTACCAAGCTCTGCCACGCTAGCTGTTCCTTTTCTAGGAATTAGGTGTGTATAGGGGCTTTTGGTAATTGAGTTGGATTCATTACTTGTTAGACTGGGGTGTGCTTCATGGTATTGACCCCACTTCTCCGGTCCTTTCGTACTGGGAGGAGTCTTCTCATAGATAGAAACCGACCTGGATTGCTCCGGTCTGAACTCAGATCACGTAGGACTATTAATCGTTGAACAAACGAACCCTTAATAGCGGCTGCACCATTAGGATGTCCTGATCCAACATCGAGGTCGTAAACCTCCTTGTCGATACGGGCTCTTGGAGGAGATTGCGCTGTTATCCCTGGGGTAGCTTGGTTCATTGGTCAATTATATTGGGTCTAATTACTATTAGTACTTTGATAAGTTGATCTCGGTGAAGAGTTGTGGTCTGTGGGTTTGGAGGATTTATTTTTCTCCAAGGTCGCCCCAACCGAAAAATGTCGACCAGGTGTCTAGTGTGAGTGGGCCCGGTGGGTGAGGTTTGTGTAGGGGTGGTCGTTATTTTTAAGTTCCACAGGGTCTTCTCGTCTTATGGTCACATTCTCGTTTTTGCACGGGAATACTAATTTCACTGATTACCAGTAAGAGACAGTTAAGACCTCGTTTAGCCATTCATACAAGTCTCAATTTATGGGACAATTGATTGCGCTACCTTCGCACGGTTAGGATACCGCGGCCGTTGAACTTTGAGGGTCACTGGGCAGGCATCACCTTCAATACTTGTTGTTCGCTGAAGGCTATGTTTTTGGTAAACAGTCGGGTCTTTAGTTTGCCGAGTTCCTTTTGCTGGTTTTAATCGTCTATGTGGGCGTTCCTGAGTTGGCTTAACAGGTCAGATTGATATACATGTTCTTGTAAGAGTGAGGGTATAAGTTAGGGTCTGTTAATAATGTGGTGATGTAAGTTTACGCTGTGTGGAGGAAGGCTCCGAGTTACTCATTTTAGCATTAATTCTTCTATTTTCATAGGTTAACCTGCTTGAGGTGAGGGAGTCAAATGGATTTGTGGATCTTTAATAATAGAGCTTTGACGCATTCTTTTGTTGGTGGCTGCTTTAAGGCCTACAATGGAGATGGTGTGTATATTATCCGCTGGAGGAGGTTGTGTTCTTTTTCGATGGAGCTGTACCCCCATCGAATTACTCTTAACTCTGACGTGGGTGGGTTAGGGGGAATGTCCTTGAAGGGTGAGTTAAGGGGGAACTTAAATTCATTTGGCAGGTAACCAGCTATCACCCAGCTCGGTTGGCTTTTCACCTCTACCAGCGAGTCATCCCACTCTTTTGCGACAGAGATGGGTTCGCTCAGTTTTAGCTGCTCGCAGGTAGCTCGCTTGGGTTTCGGGGAGGCAAACTTTAGTTCTCTTTGCTTGGTTGTTCTTGCTAAATCATGATGCAAGAGGTACAAGGGTTGGTCTTTACTGCTTTTTGCTTATAGTTTTCATTATTATTTCATCTTTCCCTTACGGTACATTGGTCTCTATTGCGCCGGAGGAGGCTCTTTTCTATCGCCTATACTGGGAGCGGGTTAGAATGTTTTGGTTAGTGTTAACAGTGGGTTTTTAATGGTTAGGGGTTGTGGGTGGTTGGGCTAGAGGGAGGGCAAGATCAAGGCGACCTTGTTTGTAAGGCATCTTTCAGGTGTAAGCTGAGTGCTTTGAGAATTTATAGCTACGCCTTGGTGGTCTAAGCGCACCTTCCGGTACGCTTACCTTGTTACGACTTGCCTCGTCTTTAGCTTGGGAGAAGTATTATTTATTGGTTGTGGGTGGCTTGTGAAGAGGGTGACGGGCGGTATGTACGTGCCCCAGGGCCGTCTTAAAGTAGGCTTAGGGAAGTATGGTCCTATTTTACTGCTAAATCCTCCTTCCAAGGACGGGTTTCACGTCCTTTTTCGTTTGGTCTATTATTAGAAAATGTAGCCCATTTCTTCCACCCCATGGGCTATACCTTGACCTGTCTTATTAGCGGGGACTATTGAGCTCACTGTTGATCTTTCATTTTAGGTGGGCTGGCGACGGCGGTATGTAGGCTGTGTGGGCAAGGGGTGGTCGGGTGGATCGTGGGTTATCGATTATAGAACAGGCTCCTCTAGGTGGGTTTGGGGCACCGCCAAGTCCTTAGAGTTTTAAGCGTTTGTGCTCGTAGTTCTCAGGCGGATACATAGGTAGGAGGGTATCTGGATTTAGGGCTAGGCATAGTGGGGTATCTAATCCCAGTTTGTGTCCTAGCTTTCGTGGGTTAAAATTAGTCGTGGGACTAAGATGGTTTTTAGATTGAGCTTAAGTGGATCTTGGGCTTATGACAGCTTGGTTACATTTCGATCTTAGTTGATGCAGATAACATATGGCCACTCTTTACGCCGGATGGCTATTGATTTGGGTTTCTTGTATGACCGCGGTGGCTGGCACAAGATTTACCAACCCTGGAATTGCTATGGCTAAGTCAAGTTTGCACTTATTGCTTAAGGTTAATTACTGCTGAATACCCGTGGGGGTGTGGCTTGTGGCAAGGTGTCTTGGGCTACAGTTGGGTGAGCCTGATACCCGCTCCTTTTGCTTAGGTAGGTTGAAGGTGTTAGGGCATTTTCACTGGAATGCGGATACTTGCATGTATATGTCTAGCAAAAACCAATAGTAAGGTTAGGACTAAGTCTTTTGCCCGCAGGTGTGGTAAGTACCGTCTTGGCATCTTCAGTGCCATGCTTTGAAGTAAGCTATGGGGGCTGTTAATGGTGGGATATGGGCTGTTTAAATTGGTTATTGGTATAAACAATATAAATGGTGTTACGTTTATTGGGGTTTTATGCTGTGATGGTTTTTGTTCTTTTTGAAATGGTTAATTTGGTAGTGGAGTTTCTCTAATAAGGGTGGTGAATGATAGTAATATATATATATACTATATGAAACGTTTTTGTGGTTCTGGGGTTTTAGGCGGTAGTTTTAGTATGATTTAGTTTTTTAAAAATGTTTTTTAAAAAATAAAAAAAAAATAATAAAAAAACAAAGAAAAAATTGGGGTGAACTTCCTAGTTTTGTTAAGAAATTAGAGGAAGTGAAAATTCGTAAAAATATGTCCGACAAGCATTCACTACATAGCACCATTTACCGGGGGGGGTGGAAGAGCCATAACCAAATGCGATCCAAAGTGCATCAGTGTCAAAATGATTCCCCATACACGCAAACCGTCTCATTGAGGGACACGAGAGGACTAGAATAGGACGCAACGCAGGAGTAGTCCAGGCTTCACTTGAATAGCACTCCGCACCTGCACTGTGAAGGGCCACCTGTGAAGAAGCCCCAGAAAAAAGAGGAACCAACAGCAATAGAGAAAGGAAATGCCGCGATCACGGACTAAAGAGGGGTAGAATAACGCACAGATGACTTCGTGAAAAGTGAGGAGTTCAGGAGTTATGCATGGGATGTTCCTGACCGAGGAACCAGAGGCGCAAAAGAGCAAGAAGGGCGAGGGGTGTAGGGGGGAAGAATGGGCCTGAAGCTAGTCATGGAGTACATTACGGGCAGGGGTTGCTGGTCTCTCGTGAGGTGTACGATCAATAAATCCATCTGATACGACGAGCATAACCAAATGGGTTAGTACATGGTAATTTAGTAATATGTCCTGTAACCATTCATAGTTATGGTGCCTTGGATGTTGGTCTGGCAGTTGGGGTGATTAGGCAAGGCCTGTTCGGAACATTGCATGAGTATGTACATTGGCAGAAATGGGGTCAAGGTGTTATGTCCGTTTACATATAATGGGTTTAGTACATATATAGTATATAGTACCGGTACCATAATGTATGTGGTATATAAATGTATGCACGATTATACATAGTGTACCCCCCCTGGGGGGGAAAGGGGGGGTACACTCAGTAGGGGGGTTAGGTTAAAAAAAATTATT